CAAAAATTCTTCACCATCAATCCTAAAAAAAACTTCGATAGACCATTTCTTAAATAAATTTGGGATAAACCGAATTCATGGTATCCTTCTTCTCGATATTGCTTTGCAAGAAGGTGAACATAAAATGAATAGATTTACTAAAAAACCATTATCGACGGAAATTGTTGATTTCTTAATTTGCATCAGTAAAATAGATTCAGAAAAAAAAATAAAATATTCGAACTATTTTTATTTTGTAAATAAGTATGCTAATGATCAAAAAATTCGCAGCAAATCAATTAAAATAAAAGAAATCATTAAAAAAGTCCCTCGATGGACATACAAATTAATCACGGATTTGGAACAACAATCAGGAGAACATCAAGAAGATGTCCCAGTAGATCATCAAATTCGCTCAAGAAAAGCGAAACGTGTAATAATTTTTACTGGTAACAAGCAAGATAGGGATCCTAATACTAATAAGGATACTAATACACCCGATCAAACAGATGAAGTAGCTTTGGTGCGCTATGCACAACAATCAGATTTTCGGCGAGGTATAATCAAAGGTTCTATGCGGGCTCAAAGGCGTAAAATAGTAATTTGGAAATTCTTTCAAGCAAACGCGCATGCCCCTCTTTTTTTTAACAGAATGCAAAAATCCCCTCTTTTTTCTTTTGATATCTCCGGGTTGATTAAACAAATTTTTAAAAATTGGGTAGGAAAAAGGAAAGTATTCAAAATTGTAGAGTATACAGAAGAGCAAACAAAAAGAAAAGAAAAAAACGAGGAAAATAAAAGAAAGGAGAAAGGACGAATAGACATAGCCGAGACCTGGGATGCCATACCATTTACGCAAGTAATAAGAGGTTGCATTTTAGTAACTCAATCCATTTTTCGAAAATATATTCTATTCCCTTTATTTATAATCGCGAAAAATATTGTACGTATACTCCTATTGCAACTTCCTGAATGGTCTGAGGATTTACAGGACTGGAATAGAGAGATGTATGTTAAATGTACTTATAATGGTGTTCCATTATCAGAAACAGAATTTCCGAAAAATTGGTTGACAGACGGTATTCAGATAAAAATATTATTTCCTTTCTGTCTAAAACCTTGGCACAAATCGAAACTACGATACTCTCAGAAAGATTTAATGAAAAAGAAAAAAGGAAAAGAGGATTTTTGTTTTTTAACAGTTTGGGGAATGGAAGCTGAATTTCCGTTTGGTTCACCCCGAAAACGACCTTCCTTTTTTAAACCAATTTTCAAGAAACTCGAAAAACAAATTGGAAAATTAAAAAAGAAGTATTTTCTAGTTCGAATAGTTTTCAAAGTAAAAACAAAATCACTGCGAAAAGCTTCAAAAGAAACAAAAAAATGGATTATAAAAAGTCTTAGTTTTATAAAAATAAGAAAACTTTCAAAAGTAAACCCAATTCTATTATTTCAATTAAGAGAAGTATATGAATCAAGTAAAAATAAAGAAGAAAAAGATTCCATAATCAGCAATCAGATAATTCACAAATCCGTTAGTCAAATTGCATCTACCAATTGGTCAAATTCTTCATTGACAGAAAAAAAGATGAAGGATCTGATTGATAGAACAAGTAGAATTCGAAATCAAATAGAAAGAATTAGAAAAGAGAAAAAAAAAGTAACTACAAGAATAAATAATATTAGTCCTAACAAAACAAGTTCTAATGCTAAAAGATTAGCAAAATTAAAAGTATTAAAAAGAGGAAATGCTCGATTAATCTCTAAATTATCCCCCTTTTTTAACTTCTTGATTGAAAGAATATACACATATATGTTTTTATCTATCATTAATATTCCCAGAATGAATACAGACCTTTTTCTTAAATCAACAAAAAAAATTATTGATAAATTCATTTACAATAATGAAAGAAAGCAAGAAAAAATTAATAAAAAAAAGAAACATCCAATTCCGTTTCTGTCAACTATAAAAAAGCCACTTGATGTTATTAGGAAAAAAAATTCACATTATTTTTATGACTTAGCCTACATGTCACAAGCATATGTATTTTACAAATTATCAAAAATCCAAGTTAGTAACTCATCTAAATTAAGATCTATTCTTCAATATCAAGGAATCCGTTTTTTTATTAAGCCTGCAATAAAGGAGTCTCTTGAAATACAAGAGATGTTTCATTCGAAATTAGGAGATAAAAAACTTTCGAGTTATAAAATGAATCAATGGAAAGGCTGGTTGAAAGGGTATAATCAATACGATTTATCTCAGATCAGATGGTCTAGATTAATATCAGAAAAGTGGCGAAATAGGGTCCGTCACTGTCGTATGACGAAAAACGAAAATTTAAGAAAATGGCATTCATATGAAAAAAATGAATTAATTAATTCCAAAAAACACCAAAAATTTGAAGTCTATTCATTAGTGAATAAATCGAATAAAAAAGATAATTTTCAAAAATACTATAGATATGATCTTTTATCATATAAATTTTTGAATTATGAAAATAAAACAGAATGCTTTTTTTCTAGATCTCCGTTTCAAGAAAATAAGAAGCAAGAGATTTCTTATAACACACATAAAGACACCCTTTTTGATATGCTGAGGAGTATTTCTATCAATAATTTTCTAGAAAACATCGATATTCTATCTATGCAAAAAACTGCCGATAGAAAATATTTTGATTGGAAAATTATCAATTTTTCTCTTATACAAAGGGTAGATATTGAAACCTGGATCGCGATCAATACTAATAGAAATCAAGATACTCGGATTGGTACTAATAATTCTCAAATAATTAATAAAAAAGATCTTTTTTATCTTATTATTCCAGAAATCAATCCACCAAACTCCCACAAAGTCTTTTTTGATTGGATGGGAATGAATGAAAAAATGTTAAAGCATCCCATATCGAATCTGGAACTTTGGTTCTTCCCAGAATTTGTGTTACTTTATAATGCATATAAAACAAAACCTTGGTTTATACCAAGTAAATTACTTCTTTTAAATTTGAATAGAAAGAAAAAAAGTAGTGAAAATAAAAAGATCAATGAAAGGCAAAAAATAAGTTTTTTGATACCATGGACTAAAAATCATCGAAATAAAGAACAAAAAGAATCCACAGGTCAAGAATATCTTCGTTCTATTCTTTCACAACAAAAAGACATTGAAGAAAATTATGAAAGATCGGACATAAAAAAAGCGAAAAAGCAAAAACAATACAAAAGTAACACAGAAGTAGAACTAGATTTCTTCTTGAAACGTTATTTCCTTTTTCAATTGAGATGGGACGATACTTTGAATCAAAAAATGATCAATAATATCAAGGTATATTGTCTCCTCCTTAGACTGATAGATCCAAGGAAAATTATTATATCCTCGATCCAAAAGAGAGAAATAAATTTGGATATAATGTTGATTCATAAGAATTTAACTCTTACAGAATTGATGAAAAGGGGAGTATTGATTATAGAACCCACTCGTTTGCCTGGAAACGACGGTGGACAATTCATTATGTATCAAATCATAGGTATTTCGTTATTTCATAAGAGTAAGCACCAAACTAATCAAAAATACCAAGAACAAAGATATGTTTCTAAGAATAATTTTTATGAAGCTAGTTCACCACATCAAAGAATAACCGAAACGAGACAGAAAACTCATTTAGATTTGCTTGTTCCTGAAAATATTTTATCGTTTAGATGTCGTAGAAAATTGAGAATTCTAATTTCTTTCAATTTAAAGAGTAGGAATGGTGTAGATAGAAATTCAGTATTTTGGAACCAGAAGAACGTAAAAAATAGCAACCAGGTTTCGGATGATAATAAACATCTGGATAGAGAAAAAAAGAAATTAATTAAATTAAAGCTTTTTCTTTGGCCTAATTATCGATTAGAAGATTTAGCTTGTATGAATCGTTCTTGGTTTGATACCAACAATGGCAGTCGTTTTTGTATGTTAAGGATACAGATGTATCCACGATTAAAAATTCGTGAATAATACCCTTTTTGACTATATACTTACTATATGCTTATAGGGTATATAAAAGCAACCAAATACACACACCACAAGTCTTACATTTAATTCGAAGAACCAATACCAAATTTGTCTCAATTAGATCTCGAAAGAAATAAACGGAACCTGCTTCATTTTCGGTCTAAATTCTTCGATGTGAAAATGTATCAATCCTTTTTCTATCCTCTATCGAAATCCAATTTAAAATTGGATTGATTGATTTGACTTCAGAAAATTAGGAGTTCATAAATTATATTATTGTATATACCACATTAAAACGAATGGCAGTATTATTACTGATCAGTAAAATCCATATCTGTAAAAAAAGGGGGCAAGGGGCGTTTTTTTATGGTCAAAAATTCATTCATTTCAATTTTTTCTCAAAAAGAAAACAAAGGGTCTGTTGAATTTCAAGTATTCAGTTTCACCACTAAAATAAGGAGACTTACTTCACATTTGGAATTGCACAAAAAAGACTCTTCATCTCAGAGAGGTTTGCGAAAAATTTTGGGAAAACGCCAACGGCTGCTGGCTTATTTGTCAAAAAAGAATATAGGGCGCTATAAAGAATTAATGGGTCGGCTGGATATTCGAGAAATAAAAACTCGTTAATTTTTAGTGTGATACCATTTAAACTTATTCATTTCAATTTTGATGAACTTATTTTTACTTTCAGAAATGCATGGAAGAATTACTCAGGAAAAAACTTATGATTGCATCAACTACAAGAAAAGACCTCATGATAGTCAATATGGGCCCTCACCACCCATCAATGCATGGTGTTCTTCGACTGATAGTTACTCTCGATGGTGAAGATGTTATTGACTGTGAACCAATATTGGGTTATTTACATAGAGGGATGGAGAAAATTGCGGAAAATCGAACAATTATACAATATTTGCCTTATGTAACGCGTTGGGATTATTTAGCTACTATGTTCACAGAAGCAATAACTGTAAATGGACCGGAACAGCTAGCCAATATTCAAGTACCTCAAAGGGCTACCTATATCAGAGCTATTATGTTGGAGTTGAGTCGTATCGCTTCCCATTTGTTATGGCTTGGCCCTTTTATGGCAGATATTGGGGCACAGACTCCTTTCTTCTATATTTTTCGAGAACGAGAATTGATATATGACCTATTCGAAGCTGCCACCGGTATGCGCATGATGCATAATTATTTTCGTATCGGAGGAGTAGCTGCTGATCTACCTCATGGCTGGATAGATAAATGTTTGGATTTTTGCGATTATTTTTTAACCGGGGTTGCTGAATATCAAAAGCTTATTACACGGAATCCTATTTTTTTAGAACGAGTTGAGGGCGTAGGCATTATTGGCGCAGAAGAAGCACTAAATTGGGGTTTATCAGGACCAATGCTACGAGCTTCCGGAATGCAATGGGATCTTCGTAAAGTTGATCGTTATGAGTGTTACGACGAATTTGATTGGGAGGTTCAATGGCAAAAAGAAGGGGATTCATTAGCGCGTTATTTAGTACGAATCGGTGAAATGACAGAATCCATAAAAATCATCCAACAGGCTCTGGAAGGAATTCCAGGGGGACCCTATGAGAATTTAGAAATCCGACGCTTTGATAGAATAAAAAACCCCGAATGGAATGATTTTCAATATCGATTTATTAGTAAAAAACCTTCTCCAACTTTTGAATTGTCGAAGCAAGAACTTTATGTAAGAGTTGAAGCACCAAAAGGTGAATTGGGAATTTTTATGATAGGAGATCAGAGTGTTTTTCCTTGGAGATGGAAAATTCGACCACCGGGTTTTATCAACTTACAAATTCTTCCTCAGTTAGTTAAAAGAATGAAATTGGCTGATATTATGACGATACTAGGTAGCATAGATATCATTATGGGAGAAGTTGATCGTTGAAATGATAATTGATACAACTGAAATACAAACTCTCAATTCTTTTTCCAGATTGGAATCCTTAAAAGAGGTCTATGGGATCATATGGATACTTGTCCCTATTTTTATTCTTGTATTAGGAATCACACTAGGTGTACTAGTAATTGTTTGGTTAGAAAGAGAAATATCTGCCGGAATACAACAACGTATTGGACCTGAATACGCGGGGCCTTTAGGAATTCTTCAAGCTTTAGCAGATGGTACAAAACTACTTTTCAAAGAGAATCTTCTTCCATCTAGAGGCGATACTCGTTTATTCAGTATGGGTCCATCCATAGCGGTCATATCCATTTTGCTAAGTTATTCAGTAATTCCTTTTAGCTATGCACTTATTCTAGCTGATCTTAGTATTGGTGTTTTTTTATGGATCGCCGTTTCAAGCCTCGCTCCCGTTGGACTTCTTATGTCGGGATATGGATCAAATAATAAATATTCCTTTTTAGGTGGATTAAGGGCTGCTGCTCAATCAATTAGTTATGAAATACCATTAACTCTATGTGTATTATCAATATCTCTACGTGCGATTCAGTGAGACATAAAATTTCCCCTATTTCTTTTATTTATAGCAATAGCAAGACAGCAGTTAAATGAGCTGAATAGTTATTTTATATTTTTTTATTCATCATTGGGGTTGATAAACCAGATAGTTATATGAGTGAAATAAAACGGCTTAAAGATTTGCTGTTAAAGGAATTCAATCTCATTTCCTATGTACAAGAATTAAGTGAAAGTAAAGACATAAGCAGTCGAGACTGTTTACCCCAAGATTGGTTGATTAGTCATCATGACTTGACGCGGGTTCAAAAGATCAACTCATGGGGTTTTTACCATCTATTAACATAGCGATTACCCCTAATGGGAGATTCAAACAAAATGAGTGGATGGTTAGGAAGACCAAGATACACAAAGGATTAATAATAGAGATTCTGGAAATTATCCAATAGGATATTTCTTTATAGAAAAGTAATTTGAGTTGGGGCTTTAAGTTGGTAGAAATGATTAAGAAGTACCCCCGACAATTTCGATCTAGAGTATGTTCCTATCCACCAATTAAGTAAATAACTATCAAGAACGAAGAAATCTTTTACTTTGGATAATGTCCCCATTTTTTTTGAGAAAGGAGAATAGGAACGAAATAAAATAGCAAGACTAGAATTGCAAAATGAGATTTCTTTTATTCATACCTATTATTCATACCTATCTTATTTATAAAGATAGAATTCTTATTATGAAATGCAATCGCTAATTCTTTTTCGTAATCGAAAATGATAGGTTGATATATCTATGTGATATTCGTCTAAAAAGTCTTTTTTTTATTCAAGGATAAAGTTTTTAATCAACAAATAAAAATGAAAATTATTAAAGGATGAGATCAATTCAGAAGCACTTTATTTATTCGAAATCTAGCAGACAGAATTTCATTGGTCTAATTCAAAACCTTAGAAAAAGCGTTTGACTCTGGATCGATCTTATAACCACATCAAAAAATAATGTTGAAGGGTCCTTATGTGACCTATGAGGAGCCGTATGAGGTGAAAATCTCATGTACGGTTCTGTAATAGCGACAGGAGCGGTGATGTTATAGTCGACTATGATTATCTAATAGTTCAAGTACAGTTGATATAGTTGAAGCACAGTCAAAATATGGTTTTTGGGGGTGGAATGTGTGGCGGCAACCTATAGGGTTTATAGTTTTTCTAATTTCTTCTCTAGCCGAGTGTGAGAGATTACCCTTTGATTTACCAGAAGCAGAAGAAGAATTAGTAGCAGGTTATCAAACCGAATATTCAGGTATAAAATTTGGTTTATTTTACGTTGCTTCGTATCTAAATCTATTTGTTTCTTCATTATTTGTAACAGTTCTTTACTTTGGGGGTTGGAATCTTTCTATTCCATACATATCCGTTCCTGAGCTTTTTGACATAAAAAAAAAAAGTAAGGTTTTTGGAACAATAATCGATATCTTTATTACATTAGCTAAAACTTATTTGTTCTTGTTCATTTCTATTGCAACAAGATGGACTTTACCGAGACTGAGAATAGACCAACTTTTAAATCTTGGATGGAAATTTCTTTTACCTATTTCGCTAGGTAATTTATTATTAACAACTTCGTCTCAACTTCTTTCACTGTAAAAGAATTCCCTATTCACAACTTATCTGAAACAAGAGAAAGAAACAAGTATCAATTTATTTATAGATATTCCATATGTTCCCTATGCTAACTGAGTTCTTAAATTCTAGTCAACAAACACTACGAGCTGCCAGGTACATTGGTCAAGGTTTCATGATTACCTTGTCCCACGCGAATCGTTTACCTGTAACTATTCAATACCCCTACGAAAAATTGATCACATCGGAACGTTTCCGAGGCCGAATACACTTTGAATTTGATAAATGCATTGCTTGTGAAGTATGTGTTCGTGTATGTCCTATAGATCTACCTGTTGTTGATTGGAAATTTCAATCTGATATTCGAAAGAAACGATTACTTAATTACAGTATTGATTTTGGAATCTGTATATTTTGTGGTAATTGCGTTGAGTATTGTCCAACAAATTGTTTATCAATGACTGAAGAATATGAGCTTTCCACTTATGATCGTCATGAATTGAATTATAATCAAATTTCTTTAGGTCGGTTACCGGTGTCAATAATTGATGATTATACAATTCGAACAATTTCTTCGAATTCACCTCAAATCAAAAATGTATAAAATCCCTATTCAAAAAACATTCCTTTAGACTTTGGATTCAAAAGTTATTTTTTTTTTAATTAGGGAATGCGGTTTTTGCTTGGTCAATACAAATGAGCGATTACTTGGCGATAATTGTGGTTTAATTTGAATTGAAAGTCAATTTATATTCGAATATGATTTCAAAATATAGAGTTTGAAACTCTGCTTTCGATAATATAGAGTAGCCCCATAACTATATCTACATCAATCCACATCACCCCCATTCTAATTTCAGTGAATTAAGATTAAGAAGTATCCTATCCTGATAACCTCCTCTTTCCTGGTCAGGTCAATAAAGTCATGAAATATTTCGATTTCTTTTTTTTCTATAAAATAAAATGGATTTACCTGCACCAATACATGATTTTCTTTTAGTCTTTTTGGGATCGGGTCTTATATTAGGAAGTCTGGGAGTAGTATTGCTTCCGAATCCAATTTATTCGGCCTTTTCATTGGGATTAGTTCTTTTTTGTATATCCTTATTCTATATTTTATCGAATTCGTATTTTGTAGCTGCTACACAGCTTCTTATTTATGTAGGAGCTATAAATGTTTTAATCATTTTTGCTGTGATGTTCATGAATGGGTCAGAATATTACAAAGATTTTTATCTTTGGACCGTTGGGGGTGGAGTTACTTCAATGGTTTGTACAAGTCTTTTTATTTCACTAATTACTACTATTCCAGATACGTCGTGGTATGGGATCATTTGGACTACAAAATCAAACCAGATTCTAGAGCACGATTTGATAAGTAATAGTCAACAAATTGGAATTCATTTATCAACAGATTTTTTTCTTCCATTTGAACTCATTTCAATAATTCTTTTAGTTGCTTTAATAGGTGCAATTGTTATAGCTCGTCAATAATAAATCTTTAAAACGAAGAATTCAAATAGAATCAACGAAAAAGGAATGTTATAATCCTTTTAGTTCCTGTCTAAAATATAAATCCTTTTTTCTATCGATCTATTACTAATATATTCCCTTGTTTCCTACTTGTTAGAATCGAATCGATTGAATTATTGTTCAGATTGAAAGTAATCAAGATTGATAAGGAGTTGGTTAATGATGCTAGAACACGTACTTGTTTTGAGTGCCTATTTATTTTCTATTGGTATTTATGGATTGATCACAAGTCGGAATATGATTAGAGCTCTTATGTGTCTTGAACTTATATTAAATTCAGTTAATATCAATTTTGTAACATTTTCTGATATTTTTGATAATCGTCAATTAAGAGGAGACATTTTCTCAATTTTTGTTATAGCTATTGCAGCCGCTGAAGCAGCTATTGGACCCGCTATTGTTTCATCAATTTATCGTAACAGAAAATCAACTCGTATTAACCAATCAAATTTGTTGAATAAATAGTATTAATCATATAAATCGAAATTCGAATAGTCATAAATTAATTCAAATTAGCAGGCTTGAAAGTATGATCACGGTTGCAAAAAAAGAAGAAATCAAAGCATTTTGGCCCTAGCTCCTAAATGAATTCGGAAGTAGATTGATTCTGATCACTCATTGATTCGTCTGGTATCTAAATATAGGATCCATTTATAAGTTAGTTTACTAGATCGAAATCTTATGATGTTCAAAACTGTATAGATACAATGTCACATTCAGTAAAGATTTATGATACATGTATAGGATGTACTCAATGTGTTCGAGCGTGCCCCACTGATGTATTAGAAATGATACCCTGGGACGGATGTAAAGCTAAACAAATTGCTTCTGCTCCAAGGACCGAAGACTGTGTTGGTTGTAAGCGATGTGAGTCTGCCTGTCCGACCGATTTCTTGAGTGTTCGAGTTTATTTATCGCAAGAAACAACTCGTAGTATGGGTCTAGCTTATTGATACGTTCCATAAAACTCTCCTTGAATCCATCTTTTTTTACCGACAAAATCCGTGCTCAAAATATTTTGAGCACGGATTTTTCTCGCCCAAATGTATCTTGTCTTTACCACGAATCATTTTCCTTTATTAACAATAATTGTAGTTTTGCCAATATCTGCGGGTTCATTAATTTTATTTCTTCCACATATAGGAAATCGAGTAATACGTTGGTATACTATATGTATTTCTATTTTAGAACTTCTTCTAACGACTTATGCATTCTGTTATCATTTTCAATTGGATGATCCATTAATCCAACTAGTAGAGGATTTTAAATGGATCAATTTTTTTGATTTTAATTGGAGATTAGGAATAGATGGACTTTCTATAGGACCCATTTTACTAACGGGATTCATCACGACTTTAGCTACTTTAGCGGCTTGGCCAGTTACTCGAGATTCTCGATTATTTCATTTTCTGATGTTAGCAATGTACAGTGGGCAAATAGGATTATTTTCTTCTCGAAACCTTTTACTTTTTTTCCTGATGTGGGAGTTAGAATTAATTCCCGTTTATCTACTTGTATCCATGTGGGGAGGAAAAAAACGTCTGTACTCAGCTACAAAATTTATTTTGTACACAGCGGGTGGTTCTGTTTTTCTTTTAATGGGAGTTCTGGGTATCGGTTTATATGGTTCTAATGAACCAACACTAAATTGTGAAATATTAGCTAATCAGCCCTATCCTGTGGGCTTGGAAATACTATTATATATTGGATTTTTTATTGCTTTTGCTGTCAAATTACCAATCATACCCCTACATACATGGTTACCAGATACCCATGGAGAAGCGCATTATAGTACTTGTATGCTTCTAGCCGGAATCTTATTAAAAATGGGAGCATATGGATTAGTTCGAATCAATATGGAATTATTTCCCCATGCTCATTCTATATTTTCTCCTTGGTTGATGATAGTAGGTGCAATGCAAATAATCTATGCAGCTTCAACATCTACGGGTCAACGGAATTTAAAAAAAAGAATAGCTTATTCCTCTGTATCACATATGGGTTTCATAATTATAGGAATAGGCTCTATCACTGATATGGGGCTCAACGGAGCCTTTTTACAAATAATATCTCATGGATTTATTGGTGCTGCACTCTTTTTCTTGGCCGGAACTACTTATGATAGAATACGTCTTGTGTATCTTGACGAAATGGGTGGAATAGCTATCCCAATGCCAAAAATATTCACGATGTTCAGTAGCTTTGCGATGGCCTCCCTTGCATTACCAGGTATGAGTGGTTTTGTTGCCGAATTAATAGTCTTTTTTGGACTACTTACTAGTCCAAAATATTTTTTAATGACAAAATTACTAATTACTTTTATAATGGCAATTGGAATCATATTAACTCCTATTTATTTATTATCTATGTTACGCCAGATGTTCTATGGATACAAGATATTTAATGTACCACCTTTTGATTCTGGACCGCGAGAGTTATTTCTTTTGATCTCTATTTTTTTACCCGTACTAGGTATTGGTATGTATCCTGATTTTGTTCTTTCACTATCAGTTCAAAAGGTTGAAGTCATTCTATCTAATTCTTTCTAATTCTTTTTCTGGATAGTTTTGATGAATAAAAAAGAAAAAAAAATAAGATTCTTTTATGTTCGTTGTACAATGACAAAAAGAGGTTTTTGTCTTCTCTTACGTTAAGTAAAAAAAAAATAAAGGTGAGAGCCCTGTGAATTTAATAGTGTAGTGATTCATAGGGTTCTCACCTGTTCACACAAAGTTTTTTTATCTGATATTTGCTGTACACTTTTCTATTCCTATTCATCATACATAACCCCTTAAAATTGTGTTTAATTCAATTATTATGTTCATGTAAATGAACCATAACTATGTAGTCCTATTCCTAATAGATTTATTCCAAAATAGCATATCCAAATTATAAGAAATCCAATAGATGCCACAATTGCTGAATTGGTACCCTGCAATTTTATATTTGTTCGAGTATGTAAATAAATCGCGAATACGATCCAAGTAATAAAAGCCCAAGTTTCTTTTGGGTCCCAACTCCAATACGATCCCCATGCTTCGTTAGCCCATACTGCTCCCGAAAGAATTCCTATCGTTAAAAAGATAAATCCTAGACTAATAACTCGATAACTCCAAAAATCCAATTGTTGAATCAATTGGGACCTGTAATAATTAAAAAAAGAAGTGTTTTTGAAAATATTACTTCGTTCGTTCGTGTATTCGATGTCACCAAAGAAAAAGGAACCATTGAAATTTAAAAAACGATTACTCGTAGCAAAAAACTTTTTCTTTTTTCTAACTGTAATGACTATAAGTGATACTGATAATAATGATCCACATAAAAGGGCAGTGTAGCCTAATATCATCGTACTTACGTGCATTATTAACCACTGAGATTGAAGAGCTGGTACTAATATTGTAGATTTGTGCATTTCAGTTAAAAGACCTGAAGTAGCAAAGCCTTGGGTAAAAATAGCACTTGGGCCAATTATTGTGCTTAGAATATTTCTATTTTTTGTGAAATACGGAACTATATGAATAAGGGAAAAACTCCATGAAAGGAAGATTAATGATTCATATAAATCACTTAGTGGAAAATGTTCCGAATAAATCCAACGAGTAACTAATAATCCTGTTATAGAGAACAAATTCATGATCATGCCCTTTTCGGATGAATCATATAGTTTTACGATTTCATCGACTAAAAAGGTTATCAAATGAATTGTAAGTACAATTGAAACGAGCGAAAAAGAAATATGAGTTAATATATGCTCTAAGGTTGAAAATATCATAAGATTCTAGGAGTCCTTTTATTAGAAAATCTATATGTAGAGTTGGATTCATTATAGGATCTATTTACTTTTTTTAGGAGATAGATGGACATGCCGCCACTCGGACTCGAACCGAGATGCTCTAGCACTGCTTCCTAAGAGCAGCGTGTCTACCAATTTCACCATAGCGGCTTATCTTGAACTCATAATAGCCTATGAATAAGCAATCGTCTAGGTTTAAGAATTCGATTGGTTGCAATATTTTTTTTAGGAAAGATTTAAATTGATGAATAAAAATTTCTTCAACATAGGTATTTCAAGGTTCATTATTTTAGTTTAGAGTCTTCATTTTGATTTCGTGCATCTTATTTTATACTCTCTTCAACTTGAATTCTTGCAAAATTCAAAAATCCTACTATATCAATTAAGGGGGAGAACCCCAATTTTTATTTTAATGTGAACTATTTAAAAATTTAGTTGATATCAAAAATCGAAAACAAAAAATGCAGTTTATCAATGAATATTAATAAAAAAAGAATCCATTTTGAATCATTCACAATTGGCACATTATTTATCCAGAATAATTTCAATAAGTATTTTTGAATGGATTGATCACAAGAGATATAGGGGGTCTATATAGGAATTTCGAGCAAATCGAAAAGTAAGAGTAATAAAGTTACACAAAAGGGTTTAAAATTTTAGTTTCAATGATTTTAGTAACGAAAGATATTCGCTCTTCTAGCGAAAGTGAGATATAGAGAAAGTAAATATATAGAAAAAATAAAAACTTATATTATTGGAAGAAATAGGTTGATGGGGAAAATAATACTCCCCATCTTGAAAATGAAAAGATATACTAAAAAAAATCGAGTATCTTGTGTTTTTTTGTTAACATTCTTTTTTTCAAATTTGGTAAGGTAAACAAAAGAATTTTTTACATATTCTAGATTCTCAAAGCGGCGAGAATTCCATTTTATATTGATTAACTCAAATAGGGAATGGAAATCAATAATTTTATTTTTGAAATAAATCAATTTTTCGAGTCAGGCCGATTAAGATTATTTCAACGTTTTACTATATTATTTTATTTGTTTGTCGCACAAAAAAACTTTTTGAATTACCGGTAGAAAGAGATTTCCCTAAGGAAAACGCTTTTAACGATGCACAATACCCCTTCCTTTTCCAAAAATTTTTTCGAATACGTTTTTTTGATACAGAAGTGCGTTTTTTTGGAACTGCCATTTAAATTAAAATTAAGAGATTTCTCATTTATAACTGGATGTGAAAGACATCTATTATTCAAAATAAATATACGTTTTACTAATTCATTATAGATTTAGTTTCTTTTTAAATAATATTTTTTTTTATAAAAAAAAAAGAACCGGTATAGGTGAACGATATGGAAAAATTGTAGAAAATATTACTAAAAAAATAGTTTTATCGCTTGGTGTTTTTCGTTCATATTCTTTTCGATTCAAATCTATATCTCCAAAATCTGTTGTGCCATAGAAATGGAATTGCTTGAACTTAATAAAATGAAAGAATACAAAATTACATGACATAAAATGAAAATACCTCAACAAAGGTTTAAGATGAGAACCCAACTTTCTGTTTATAAAAAAAACTTTATTAAAATATTTTCTATTAACTTGTCAAACTCGGGAAAATACGCCGAATTTTAATTCAATTT